TATGTGGGTAGAATAAATAGACCTGGCGTTAGCTAAAGCTGGATTACAGGTGAAAAGGCATTCTATGAAAAATATGTTGCATGTTGTGCTGACATAAGGGTGAAATTTTATTTTACACTCTATAAGAATGGTATCGGATAGCGTGAATTTTTACATTTTTGCATTTAATTTTTCTTGTTTTTGGGGTTTGGCAAGATGTATTAGTGCGATGCACGGGTGAGTAATCCTGTGTATTATATTTGTAATTTTTACGGGGGGTAAGGGGGGTTTGTTAAAAGATACCTATTGGTTAAAAATGCGTGTATACGTGTGTATACGTGTATACGTGTGTATACGTGTATACGTGTGTATACGTGTATACGTGTGTATACGTGTATACGTGTGTATACGTGTATACGTGTATACGTGTATACGTGTGTATACGTGTATACGTGTGTATACGTGTATACGTGTGTATACGTGTATACGTGTGTATACGTGTGTATACGTGTATACGTGTATACGTGTGTATACGTGTGTATACGTGTATACGTGTGTATACGTGTGTATACGTGTATACGTGTGTATACGTGTGTATACGTGTATACGTGTGTATACGTGTATACGTGTGTATACGTGTGTATACGTGTGTGAGTCGTTAAATTTATTCTATGTCCTTCTAGCATTAAAAGAATGTCTTACGGGATTTTTATTATGTGGGCCAAGGGTACTGACTAATAAGTCCAGCTAGACCGTAATTGGACGCGTTCATGCCTTGACGGCTATGCTGAGTCATAGCATCCCTAAAATTAAAAAGATACCAAATGCATTGAATTAGAGACCATTGCTGGTTTCTTTCCAGTAGACCCGTTATCCATCGAGATGTCTTATTTAAGAGGAACGAATGAGCGAATTTATTTTTATGGCCCTGAAGAAAGAACCAGATGTCTGATAAAGTTTCACTCTAGCTACCCCCACATGTTATGGGCCCGGAGCGAGGAGGGGGACACCTGTCTAGCGGGTTGATGATTTCACGGAGGATGTTAGATAATCTACTTCCGATGGATGGGGATAGGCGTATGGACAAGGATTAATTTAAGTCTATGGTTTATGTCTATATCACGCATTATTATGTCTTATGTAAGATTAACCGTTGTTTTTGGTTGATAATAGTCATGTTGTATTACAGTTATTTGGAATTGTAAGTGTAATGTATTATGCACGTCTTAGTTATATGTACATGCTTATATGCATGGGGCTAGGAATTTAATGTTGATTATACATATGATGGTCTATGTACTATTATACATTATATGTACTCTTGCATATATTGATGGGGTAAGGCATTAATGCACGACGTACATAAGCTACATTCTATGAATGTGTTATGTGTTCAAGAAATAGTTTAATTAGAATGTCAGTTTTGGGTACTGGTGGTGTAGCTAATTTGCTTCTTTCTTGAGTGGCTGGTGTCTTAGGAAGAATGATACTCCATTTTTGGTTTACAAGACCAATGTAATTTTTATACTACTAAGGCTCTTCATTTGAGTAATTTGTTTTCTATGAAGCTTATTGTTGGTATGAGAATTAGGATAATGCAGAAGTAGGAGATTGATGCTAGTTGTCCAATTGTAATGAAAGGGTGTTCTACGGGTTGACCTCCGATTCAGGTTAAGATGATTAAATTTGCTACTAGGATTCATAGTAAGCATTGGCTGAGAGGGCGGAATGTTATAGTACGTTGTTTTGATACATGTATTATAGGAAATAATATTAAGATTAAAATTGAGAATACTAGGGCTAAAACTCCTCCTAGTTTGTTAGGAATGGAGCGTAGAATTGCGTATGCGAATAGGAAGTATCATTCTGGTTTAATATGAGGGGGTGTGTTTAGTGGGTTGGCAGGAGTATAGCTGTCTGGGTCTCCTAAGAGGTCAGGTGAGAATAAGATTAATGTTATTAGGGCTAGTATTATGAATAGAAAGCCTAAAATGTCTTTGATTGTATAGTATGGATGGAATGGGATTTTGTCTGAGTCTGAGTTTAGTCCTGAGGGGTTGTTGGATCCAGTTTCATGTAAAAAAAGTAAGTGAATTATAACTATTGCTGAGATAATAAAAGGTAGTACAAAGTGGAAGGCGAAGAATCGTGTAAGAGTTGCTTTATCTACTGAAAATCCCCCTCAGATTCATTCTACGAGAGTAGGGCCAATATAAGGAATGGCGGAGAGCAGATTGGTGATGACTGTTGCTCCTCAAAAAGATATTTGTCCTCAGGGGAGTACATATCCTATGAAAGCAGTAGCTATGACTGCGAACAATAAGATTACTCCGATGTTTCAGGTTTCTATAAAGGTGTAGGATCCATAATAGATTCCTCGTCCAATGTGGAAGTAAAGAAAAATAAAAAATATTGATGCGCCGTTGGCATGTGCATATCGGATTAGTCAACCGTAATTTACGTCTCGGCAAATATGTGTAACAGATGAGAAGGCTGTAGTTGTATCTGCGGTGTAATGTATTGCTAAAAATAACCCGGTAACGATTTGAAGAATTAGACATACACCTAATAGAGAGCCAAAATTTCATCATGCTGAGATATTAGATGGGGTGGGTAGGTCAATGAAAGAGTGATTAATAATTTTAATTAGGGGGTGGGATTTTCGTAGGTTGGTCATTAATAGGTTCTTATAGTTGAATTACAACGATGGTTTTTCATATCATTAGTCATGGTTAAATTCCATGTGGGAATTATGATTTTGAATATTGTCTATATTTTTAGTATTATTTTTGTTATTGGTTTTATTAGTTTTTCGGTAAAACCTTCTCCTATTTACGGGGGATTAGCGTTGGTTGTGAGTGGTGGTGTGGGATGTGGTATTGTTTTAAGTTGTGGTGGGTCGTTTTTAGGCTTAGTAGTATTTTTAGTTTACTTAGGGGGGATGATGGTTGTATTTGCTTATACTACTGCGATGGCTATAGAGCAATATCCTGAGACATGAGGCTCTAATGTTATTATTTGATTTTCTTTATTTCTAGGTGCTCTGTCTGAATCAGTTATGTTGTATTGATGAGTAAAATATGAGCATGTTGAGATTTTAATTGACTGTTATGCTATGGGTGAGTGGGTGATTTATGATGCGGAAGGAGGAAATGTAGGGTTTTTTAGTGAGGATCCTGCTGGGGTAGCTGCAATTTATAGTTATAATTATTGATTAATATTTGTAGCAGGGTGGTCTTTATTTACTTGTATTTTTGTTGTTCTTGAGATTACTCGTGCGAATTAGACTATAAGGGTAATTGTTAGGGCTATAGTAATGAAAAAAGATATAAAGTAAAGTTTTAATATTCCTGTTTGGGTTGAGGTAGTTATAGATATTTTTGTTTGTGCAGTAGAGATATGTTTTGGGGTGATTTTTTCTAGTCAGATTGAATCTACTGTTGAGAATGCTAGATTTTGTCCTGTGGATAAATTAGTGTATGGGAAAATTCGGTGTGAGAGCACAGGGAAATAGCCTAGTATGTTGGAGAAGTTGGAAAGTTTGGATGAATAGTCAGTTTTTAAGTTTTTGGTTATTAGATTTAATTCTATGGCAATTGTAAAACCTAGAATTGTTAGGAATAATGCCATGATTTTTATGTTTTGAGGTATTGTTATTTGGGGTATATTTGTGATGGGAATATTATAGGTTATAATGAAGCCGGCTATAATGCTGCCTACTGCCAGTCGTTTGATTGGATTAATTATTGAGGGGTTTTTTTCGTTTATGCTATATGTAAAGTTAAATCGAGGGTTATTAAGAAGAGCAAAGAAGATAATTCGCGTGCTGTATACAGCAGTAAGCAATGTAGCAATTAAGGTGGTGGTTAGGGCTCAGGCGTTTGTATACGACGTTACTGCGGATTCGATGATTAGGTCTTTTGAATAGAATCCTGTAAGGAATGGGGTCCCTGTAAGGGCTAAGCTTCCGATTATTAGGGAGGAAGATGTGATGGGTATGGTTTTGTATAAGCCTCCTATCTTCCGAATGTCTTGTTCATCATTTAGATTGTGGATGATTGAGCCGGAGCATAAGAAAAGTATTGCTTTAAAAAATGCATGGGTGCAGATATGTAGGAATGCTAGATGTGGTTGGTTGATGCCGATTGTTACTATTATTAGACCTAATTGGCTTGAGGTGGAGAATGCTACGATTTTTTTGATGTCATTCTGGGTAATAGCACAGATAGCTGTGAATAATGTGGTAATTGCTCCTATGCATAAGCATATTGTTAGTATAGTTTTGTTATTTTGAGTGATAGGGTAGAATCGGATTAATAAGAAAATACCTGCAACTACTATTGTGCTTGAGTGGAGTAAGGCTGATACTGGAGTAGGGCCTTCTATAGCTGAAGGTAGTCAGGGGTGAAGACCGAATTGGGCTGATTTACCGGTTGCGGCTATTAGTAGACCTAGTATAGGGATGAAATAATTTTCATTGTGAGTTATAAAGATTTGTTGTAGTTCTCATGAGTTGTATTTAAGGATAAATCATGCTATGGATATGATGAATCCGATATCTCCAATTCGATTGTATAGGATTGCTTGTAATGCTGCTGTATTAGCTTCTGATCGTCCATATCATCATCCGATTAGGAGGAAAGATATGATCCCTACTCCCTCCCATCCGATGAAAAGTTGGAATAAATTGTTTGCTGTGACTAGGATTATTATAGTGATTAAGAATAGGAGGAGGTATTTGAAGAATTTATTTATATACGGGTCAGAGTGTATATACCATAAAGAAAATTCTATGATAGATCATGTAACAAATAGGGCTACTGATATAAATAGGACTGAAAAATAATCTAGTTTAATATTGAAGTTTAGGTTTATAGTTTGAATTGTTAGTCAGTTTCAGTTCGAGGTCACAGCTTCATGGTTATAATAAAATATAATGGTTGTTGGGATTAAGCTGAGGAGAAAACATAGTGAGATAATAACCTTAACATAGTGTGGGTAAGATACTTTTTTGTGGAAATTTGTTATAGGTGACAGAACAGGAAGTATGAGCAATGTAAGAGTTAAAGTAAATGTGGAAGTAAATAAATTTATTACTTTTATTTGGAGTTGCACCAATCTTTTGGTTCCTAAGACCAATGGAATACTTCTATCCTATAAAAGCTAAGAAAGCCATAATGTTAGTTATGGGGATGTGGAATTAGCAGTTCCAGCTTTCTTTCTTCAGGGGTAAATAAGAAGTTTCTATGCTTCTGATGTTAGATTCACAATCTAATGTTTTAGTTAAACTATATTTACAGTACAGGCTACCTAAGATAATTTTAGGATTTAAGGTTAATAGTAGTAAAGGAATGATATGAAGTGTTATTAGGATATTTTCTCGTGTGAATGTTGATGGTAAATTGTGGATGTGGTAGGGAAGTTTGCCTCGTTGTGTTGAGGTTAGTATGAATAGGGTATATAGAGCGGTAATTAGGATGTTGAGTCCTGTTAAGATAATTGTAAGGTGTGATCATGAGAAAGTTGATATAATGATTAGTAACTCTCCGATTAGGTTAATAGTAGGAGGAAGTGCTAGGTTAGTAAGACTTGCAATAATTCATCATAGAGCTATCAGTGGAAATAGTATTTGTAGGCCTCGAGCTAGTAATAGTGTTCGGCTGTGTACTCGTTCATAATTAGAATTGGCTAGGCAAAATAATAATGAGGAAGTTAAGCCGTGGGCAATTATAAGTGCTGTAGCCCCTGTAAAACTTCATGGGGTTTGAATTAGGATAGCAATAATTACTAATGCCATGTGGCTTACCGATGAATAGGCGATGAGGGATTTTAGGTCTGTTTGGCGTAAACAGATAGAGCTAGTTATAATTATTCCTCATAATGATAGTAAGATAAAAGGGTAGGCTATATGATTTGTTAAGGGCTCTAATAATTGTAGGATTCGTATTATGCCATATCCCCCTAATTTTAGTAGGATGGCTGCAAGTACTATTGAGCCTGCAATGGGGGCTTCTACATGTGCTTTAGGTAATCATAGATGGAGTCCATAAAGGGGTAGTTTAATTATAAATGCTATGATGCAGGCTAATCATATTAGATTATTAGATCAGTTATAATGGGTGTAGTGACTGCAATAGTTAAATAGTAGAATGTTTAATGACCCTAGTTGGTTTTGTATGTAGATTAGTGAGATTAATAAGGGAAGGGAGCCAATTAGTGTATAGAAGAGGAAATAAAGTCCTGCTTTTATTCGTTCAGTTTGATTACCTCAACGTGTAATAATAATCAGAGTTGGAATTAGTGTGGTTTCAAATAGAATATAAAATATAATTATTTCTGTTGCTGAAAATGTAAGAATAAGAAATATTTGGAGTGAAATTAGTAAGGAAATGTATAGTTTTTTTCGAATTTTTGTTTCGTTTTTCAGATGATGTTGGCTTGCAATAATTATTAAGGGAAGAAGTCATGTTGTTAGTACTAATAATGGGGATGACAGGGAGTCACAGAAGGAAATTAAGGAGTAACTTGTATTAGACGTGTCAGGTTTATTCAGGTAAGTTAAGCTGATTAATGCAATTAATATACTATAGGATGTAGAGTTAATTCATAGTATTGAGGTTTTAGATAATCAGACGGTAGGAATAAGTATAGCTGTTGGGATAATAATTTTTAACATTGTAGTAGATTTAGGTTTTGTACGTAGTCAATTCCATATGTGTTTGAAATTATTACTAGTAAAGCTAGGCCTACAGCTGCTTCGCAGGCGGCAAATACAAGTAGTAGGATAGGAGTGGAGAAGGATGAGGTGTATTGAAGGTTTAATATGGTGGTGGTTCCTAGGATAAATAGTGATAGTATTATTCCCTCTAAACATAGTAGTGAGGATATTATGTGTGATCGATAAATTATCACTCCTACAAAGGAGACGGCAAAAGCTGTAGTTATGTTGAATAAGATTGATGTCATCTTAGTAGTTATGTATTCAAGCATAATTTAATGAGTCGAAATCATTTGTTTTTATTAAACTAACTACTATATTCAGTTCATTCTAGACCTTTTTGTAGTCATTCGTAAGTTAGACCTAAAGATAAAATAAGAATTAGTGCTATAGAAATTCAAAGTGTTATATTAAGTTTGATAGATTGGAAGGCTCATGGAAGGGGAAGTAGAAGGGCAATTTCTAGGTCGAATAGTAGAAAGGTAATAGCGATTAAGAAAAATTTTATAGAGAAGGGCAAACGTGTAATTTCTGTAGGGTCGAAGCCACATTCATAAGGGCTAGCTTTTTCTGTGTAGATATTAAGTTGGGGTAGTCAAAATGCAATAGTAATAAGAATGATGGTTAATAGGTAGTTAATTATAATAGATATAATAATATTTATTATTTTCTTCCGTTATTGGCTCGGATCTTACTGATTGGAAGTCAGTAGTACTAATTATACTAAGAAAATATGATCCTCATCAGTAAATTGAGACGTATAGGAATAATCATACTACGTCTACGAAGTGTCAATATCAAGCTGCAGCTTCAAATCCAAAGTGATGTTTTGAGGTGAAGTGGAAATAAAGTTGTCGTAGTAGGCAGGTTAAAAGAAATGTTGAGCCAATAATTACGTGTAGTCCGTGAAATCCTGTGGCGACGAAGAATGTTGAACCATAAATTCCGTCAGAGATGGTAAAAGGGGCTTCGAAGTATTCTGATACTTGTAGTAATGTGAAATAAGCCCCCAGGGCAATTGTAATTGCGAGGGCTTGGGTTATTTGCTTGCGGTTACCTTCTATTAGGCTATGGTGAGCTCAGGTAATTGAAACGCCGGAGGCTAGTAGGACTGATGTGTTTAATAAAGGTACTTCTAATGGATTAAGGGGGTTAATTCCTGTAGGGGGTCAATACCCTCCTAGCTCGGGAGTAGGGGCTAGGCTAGAGTGATAGAAGGCTCAAAAGAAACCTGAGAAGAAGAATACTTCTGAGATGATGAATAGAATTATCCCATATCGAAGGCCTTTTTGCACTGTTGATGTGTGGTGGCCCTGGTATGTTCCTTCTCGTACTACATCTCGTCATCACTGGTATATAGTCAATATATTAGTTAATATACTTAATTTAAGAAGTGTGGTGGAGTTAAAGTGGAATCATATACCAAGGCCTGAGGTAAGCAACAGGGCCGATAAGGCTCCTGCAAGGGGTCAAGGACTGGGATTAACTATATGATAGGCGTGTGTTTGATGGGTCATTAGGTATTGTCATGTAGGTAAAGACTAACTAGCAGTGTGAATACGTATGCTTGGATTAGGGCTACAGCGAATTCTAGCATTGTTAGTAGTAATAGAATAATGAATGTAGTTAGTGCAGCGGGGGTGTTAATAGAGAATAGAACTGAGGCAGCCCCTCCGATTAGGTGTATTAACAAATGACCAGCAGTAATATTAGCAGTTAGACGGACAGCCAGAGCTATAGGTTGAATAAAAAGGCTAATTGTTTCAATGACTACTAGTATTGGGATAAGGACTAATGGTGTGCCTTGGGGAAGAAAGTGGGCTAAAGATGTTTGTGTTTTGTGACGAAAACCTAGTAACACAGCTCCTGCTCAAAGGGGGATTGCTATTCCTAAATTCATAGATAGTTGAGTTGTAGGGGTAAAAGAATGGGGAAGGAGTCCTAGTAAATTAGTTGTCCCGATAAATAGAATTAGTGTAATTAATATAAGTGATCAGGTTCGTCCTTTAATGCTATGAATCGATATTATTTGTTGTAGGATTAGTTTAATTAATCATTGTTGAATTGTAACGGTTCGATTATTAATTAGTCGATTAGGATTAGGGAATAAGAGAGCTGGAAATATAATAATGAATACTGCGACAGGAATGCCTATTAAATTAGGTGTTATGAAAGAGGCAAATAGGTTTTCGTTCATTTTTTTTCTCAAGGTGTACTTTGTTTTGTTTGTTTTAGGTAGGTTGATTGAGGGTTGATAGGAAATTGGTGGGTTAAGGTTTTTAATTGGAAAATAATGAATAGTGTAAGAAGTGTGGATGTAATAGTGGTGAATCATGTGGATGTATCTAATTGTGGCATTTCACTATGGAGAATTTATTTCTCAATCTTTAACTTAAAAGGTTAATGCTATTTAGCTTCATAGTGGCTTATAGTATTGAAGAACATCAGTTTTCAAATGCTTTTAAAGTAACTATTTCAATGACAATAGGTATAAAACTATGATTTGAGCCGCAGATTTCTGAGCATTGACCATAAAATAGTCCGGGACGAGATGATGTTAGGATTGTTTGATTAAGTCGTCCTGGAATAGCATCAGTTTTTAACCCTAATGATGGAATTGCTCATGAATGTAAGACGTCTTCTGATGAAATTAGTATTCGTACTGGGATTTCTATTGGGAGAACTACTCGATTATCTACTTCAAGTAATCGAAGTTCGCCTGGGTTTAGATCTGTTGTAGGGGTTATATAAGAATCAAAATTTAATTCTTCATAGTCTGTATATTCATAGCTTCAATATCATTGATGACCTATGGTTTTTACTGTTAATAAGGGGTTATTAACTTCATCTATTATATATAAGATTCGTAATGATGGTAGTGCAATTATAATTAAAATTATAGCAGGGAGAATTGTTCAAATGGTTTCTACTTCTTGGGCGTCTATAGTGCTGGTGTGTGTTAGTTTTGTTGTTAATATAAGGGAGATAAGGTATAATACTAAAGTGCTAATCAGAAATACAATTATAAGTGTATGGTCGTGAAAATGAAGTAGTTCTTCTATAATGGGAGATGTGGCGTCTTGAAATCCTAGTTCGTACGGATAAGCCATAAAGATATACAGGAATTAAACCAGTAATTTAACTTTGACAAAGTTATGTAATATTTTTACTAATATCTAAATGCAGTAAAGAAAGTCATAGAGGTTATGAGGTTGGCTTGAAACTAATTTTTGGGGGTTCGATTCCTTCCTTTCTTGTACTTAAATTTTAATATATGTAGGTTCTTCGAATGTGTGGTAAGGAGGAGGGCAGCCGTGAAGTCACTCTAGATTATTTGAGGTTAATTCAGTTGTTAAAACCTCTCGTTTAGAAGCAAAAGCTTCTCAGATTATAAAGATTATTACTATTACTGCGGTTAAAGAGATAAATGAGCCTATTGAGGACACTGTGTTTCAGAATGTATATGCGTCTGGGTAATCTGAATATCGTCGTGGTATGCCTGACAAACCTAAGAAATGTTGTGGAAAAAAGGTGATGTTTACCCCAGCAAATATAATGAAGAAATGGATTTTAGCTCATGTTTGATCTAGAGTGTAACCTGAAAATAAAGGGAATCAGTGGACGAATCCTCCTATGATAGCGAATACAGCACCTATTGATAATACATAGTGAAAATGTGCAACAACATAATAGGTATCGTGTAGTACAATATCTAAGGAAGAGTTAGCGAGAACAATACCTGTGAGACCCCCCACAGTAAATAAGAAAATGAATCCTAGAGCTCATAATATGGCGGGGGATCATTTGATATTCCCTCCATGTAATGTTGCTAATCAGCTAAATACTTTTACCCCAGTAGGGATAGCGATAATTATAGTAGCGGATGTAAAGTATGCTCGTGTGTCAACGTCTATACCCACTGTGAACATGTGATGTGCTCATACAATAAATCCTAAGAAGCCAATTGATATTATAGCTCATACTATACCTATATAACCAAAAGGTTCTTTTTTTCCTGAATAGTATGTTACGATATGAGAAATTATTCCGAATCCGGGAAGAATTAAAATATAAACTTCGGGATGACCAAAGAATCAAAATAAGTGTTGATAGAGGATTGGATCTCCCCCGCCGGCTGGGTCAAAGAAAGTCGTGTTTAGATTACGATCTGTTAATAATATTGTAATTCCAGCAGCTAGAACTGGTAATGAGAGAAGAAGAAGTACAGCTGTAATTAAGACTGATCAGACAAATAAAGGTGTTTGATATTGTGTTAAGGCTGGTGGTTTTATATTAATAATGGTTGTAATGAAATTAATAGCTCCTAAGATTGAAGATACCCCTGCTAAATGAAGCGAAAAAATTGTTAGGTCAACAGAAGCTCCTGCATGAGCTAAGTTTCCAGCTAACGGAGGATACACTGTTCAACCTGTCCCGGCCCCAGCTTCTACTATAGATGAAGCAAGAAGAAGTAGGAATGATGGAGGTAGAAGTCAAAAGCTTATATTATTTATTCGTGGAAATGCTATATCAGGAGCTCCAATTATTAAAGGGACTAATCAGTTTCCGAACCCACCAATCATAATTGGTATTACTATAAAGAAAATTATAACAAATGCATGGGCGGTTACAATTACATTATAAATTTGATCATCACCTAATAATGCTCCCGGTTGACCTAGTTCTGCACGAATTAACAGGCTTAGAGCAGTTCCTACTATACCAGCTCAAGCACCAAATAAAAGGTACAAAGTACCAATATCTTTGTGGTTAGTGGAGAATAGTCATCGATTAATTAACATAGGTAAGGTGGCTGAATAATAAGCATTAGACTGTAAATCTAAAGATAAAGGTTATACTCCTTTTCTTACCATCAAGCTTTGAGGTGATTATTCATATTGAATTGCAAATTCAAAGGAGCAGCTTCAAACCTGCCGGGGCTTCTCCCGCCCTCCTTTTTCTTTTTAGGGCGGGAGAGTAGGTTGAAGCCAGTTGTTTAGGGTGTTTAGCTGTTAACTAATTTTTCGTGGGTTAGTATCCCATCAACCTAGAAGGGTTTAGCTTAATTAAAGTGTTTGTTTTGCATACAAATGATGTAGGTTTATGATCTTGCAATCCTTAACAGGAGATAAATATTAGTTTATTTACTTAGAGCTTTGAAGGCTCTTGGTCTATTTAACCTAATCTCCTTAATTTAGAGTAAATAGGAGAGGTGTTAGAGGGAGAGTTATGGTAGATAATGTAGTTAAAGGGGCTAAGATTGTTATTGCTTTTTTATTGTGAAAGTGTCATTTTGTTTTTGTATTGTTTGTAGTTGGAAAGAGAGTTAGTGTAGTTGAATAAGTTAATCGAATGTAGAAGTAAAGGCTTAATAGTGCTATTATTGTTATAAGTACAGGGATTATAATGTTATTGTTTTTCACTAACTCTTGGATGATAATTCATTTTGGGGCAAATCCTGCTAAGGGTGGAAGGCCTCCTAGTGACAGTAGGTTTATTAGGATAATAATGATAGTGGGGGGAGCTGTACTTCATACGTGGGATAGTGATAGTGTAGTGAGGTTATTGCTCATGTTGAGGGCTGTAAATACTGAGATAGTCAAAATAATATATAATATTAAGTTGAATAAAGAGATAGAGGGTATGAAGTTTATTACTACTAATATTCATCCTATATGGGCAATTGAGGAATATGCTAGGATTTTTCGTAGTTGTGTTTGGTTTAGGCCTCCTCACCCTCCTAATAATGTTGATAGTAGTGCTGAGCTGATGATTAGTGGTTGGTTAATTGTTGGGGAGATTTGTATTAGAATTGATAGTGGTGCAATTTTTTGTCATGTTAGTAAAATTATTCCTGAAGTTAGGGATGTTCCTTGTGTAACTTCTGTTACTCAGAAGTGAAATGGAGCTAAACCTAGTTTTATAATTAGAGATAATGTTAAGGCTAGAGAGATGAATATATTATTGGAGTAAATAATAGATCATTGTCCTGAATATATTATTGTTGTAATAACTGATATGAGTAAAATTATTGATGCGGTTGCTTGTGTGAGAAAATATTTTGTTGCAGCTTCTGTTGATCGAGGATTAGTTTTGTTTATGAGAATTGGAATGATAGATATTATGCTTAATTCTAGTCCTACTCATATTAGTAATCAATGGGAGCTAATTAGGGTGGTTAGTGTACCTATAATGAGAGTAGTGTAAATGATTGTTATTGTTATGATGTTGATTAGTACGGGAAGGGGTTAGACCAACATTTTCGGGGTATGGGCCCGATAGCTTAATTAGCTGACCTTACTAGATAGAATGTAGTGTATAGGTAGCACAAAGAATTTTGAGTTCTTTAGATTAGGTTCAATTCCTATTATTCTAGAAATAAGAGGGTTTAGACCTCTATGATTTACTCTATCAAAGTAACTCTTTTTCAGACATATTTCTAGATTGACTGGGGTGGAATACTAGATAAGGAGATTGGTATAGAGATGTGTCATATGCAGAGTGCTAGCGTGAGTGGTAAGAAATTTTTTCATAGTAGGTGTATGAGCTGATCATAGCGGAATCGTGGGTAGGAGGCTCGGACTCATAGAAAGAGGGCGGTTAGTATAAGTGTTTTAATTATAAAGTTTATTGTGTGTAGTTCTGGGTGTGCGGTTGTTGATATGGTATTAAGGAAAATAATGGTGGTTAGTGCATTTATTAATAAAATGTTTATGTACTCAGCTATGAAGAATAGGGCGAAGGGACCTGCGGCATATTCTACATTAAATCCTGAAACTAACTCTGATTCACCTTCTGTTAGGTCGAAGGGTGCCCGATTTGTTTCTGCTAGAGTGGATACAAATCATATTATGGCTAATGGTCAAGTTGGGAGAATTAATCAAATGTTTTTTTGGGTGGTTATTAGGGTTGATAGTGTGAATGTTCCGTTAAGTAGTAGAATAGATAGAAGGATAATGGCAAGGGTAACTTCGTAAGAAATAGTTTGTGCTACGGCTCGCAGAGCTCCAAATAATGCGTATTTAGAATTTGATGCTCATCCAGACCATAGGATGGAGTATACTGCTAGGCTAGATGTAGCTAGGATGAATAAAGCACCTAGATTTATATTAATTAGGGAGTGTGGCATGGGGATGGGGATTCATATAGATATAGCAAGGGTTAGAGCTAGACATGGTGCAATGGTAAATAGTAGTATTGATGATGTAGAGGGATGCAGAGGTTCTTTAATGAATAGTTTTAAAGCGTCTGCTATTGGTTGTAATACACCGTATGGTCCTACTATGTTAGGACCTTTTCGTAATTGTATATACCCTAAAAGTTTACGTTCTATCAAGGTTAGGAATGCTATGGCTAGGAGAATAGGAACAACTGTTAAGATAAAGTTAATTAAATACATTAGTGTTAAGGAGAGGAGTTGAACCTCTGATAGTAAAGTTTTAAGTTTTATGCAATTACCGGGCTCTGCCACCTTAACAAACCCTTATCTCGGGTGTAGGTTATTAGTGGCTTAGGAATTGATATAATATCATTCCTTTGCCACTAAGGCGTAGATGACCCATGGGCCTTATTTCTCTTGTCCTTTCGTACTGGGAGAAATATTCAATAGATAGAAACCGACCTGGATTACTCCGGTCTGAACTCAGATCACGTAGGACTTTAATCGTTGAACAAACGAACCTTTAATAGCGGTTGCACCATTTGGGTGTCCTGATCCAACATGGTGGTCGTAAACCCTATTGTCGATATGAACTCTAGAATAAGATTGCGCTGTTATCCCTAGGGTAACTTGGTTCGTTGATCAGAATTCTCTGGGTCAATTTATGATAGTGTCTTTGACTTGTGAGTCTAAGTTAATATCATTCGGAGGGTTGTTTTTACTCCGAGGTCACCCCAACCAAAATAGTTAATCCACAATTTCTTTTTTATTTCTTGTTGATTGTTTATAGTAAAAAATGAATTATTTAATTTAAGCTCCATAGGGTCTTCTCGTCTTATTTTTTAATCTCCGCCTCTTCACGGAGAGGTCAATTTCATTGACTGTAAGAAAGAGACAGTTAAACCCTCGTTTAGCCTTTCATACTAGTCCTTATTTAAAGAACAAGTGATTATGCTACCTTTGCACGGTCAGGATACCGCGGCCGTTTAACACTAAGTTGTCACTGGGCAGGCAGTGCCTCTAATACTTGTGATGCTAGAGGTGATGTTTTTGGTAAACAGGCGGGGTTTGTGTTTGCCGAGTTCCTTTTACTTACTTTGGTCTTTCCTTATTGCACTCCTGGGTTGGGTTGACAATTTTTTTAATATTTGACTTGTTAGGTGAATTTATTATAGAATTGTTAACTGGTTAATTTATTTAACTTATACTTGTGCAAGGAGAAATAGTTCTAATTACTAATATTAACATTGTCTCTTCTATGTTTTTATAGATTGATCCAATAATTCTTACAGGGGTTTATTGTGAATTTTAGGAATATTATTAGTTAGTTTGTTGAGCTTGAACGCTTTCTTAATTGATGGCTGCTTTTAGGCCTACTATGGTGTATGTATTTTTTACCCTCTGTTAAAGGATGTATCCTTATTTAAGGAGCTGTCCCTCCTTAATCTAACATTTAAGATTTCATTTAAATTTTATGGTTTTTTGGGAAAATCTTAAAGTTGAACTAAAATTCTTGTTTGGATAACCAGCTATCTCCAAGCTCGGTTGGCTTTTCACCTCTACTTTTAAATCCTCTCACTATTTTGCCACATAGATGAGTTTGCTCAATGTTTTAGCTGTTTAAAAGTAGCTCGTTTGGTTTCGGGGGTTTTGACTTTAGTTCTTTTTGTCAAAGTTTGTCTAGTTAATTCATTATGCAAAAGGTACTAGATTTAATCTATGCTTTTTCTTACTTTTATTATTCTTTCAACTTTCCCTTACGGTACTGTTTCTATAGCGCTTATATAAATTTCTATCTCCTATACTTTTTATTGTGAATGTTTTATTTTATTATTTTATTGTATTTAGATTTTGTGAAGGTTAGGCTAGAATTAGTTCAAAGTAATCATTCTATTTGAGATCTTCCGGGTGTAGGCCGGGTGCTTTTGGTTAAGCTATACTTTGTTTTTCCAAGCACACTTTCCAGTATGCTTACCTTGTTACGACTTATCTCCTCTTGTATTTAAAATTTTTGTAAAATTGAGTATATATTTGAGGAGGGTGACGGGCGGTGTGTGCGTGCTTTATGGCCTAGTTCAATTAAGCTCTCTGTTCTTAATTTACTACTAAATCCTCCTTAAACCCTTAATTTTCATAAGGGGTAACTGTTGTATGTGTTCTTGTAAAAGAAAATGTAGCCCATTTCTTCCCACTTCATTGGTTACCCCTTGACCTAACGTTTTTATGATAATAATTGTGCTTACTTTAATTCCCTGTGGGGGTTTGCTGAAGATGGCGGTATATAAACTGAATTAGCGAGAAGTGGTGAGGTTTATCGGGGTTTATCGATTATAGAACAGGCTCCTCTAGATGGGTTTAAAGCACCGCCAAGTCCTTTGAGTTTTAAGCTGTAGCTAGTAGTTCTCTGGCGAATATTTTTGTTATAAAATATTTGTGTTTATGGCTAAGCATAGTGGGGTATCTAATCCCAGTTTGGATCTCAGCTTTGGTGTTTTCATGATTATTAAGACTACTTTCGTTAACGGGCTTGTTTTTACCTGATGTTTTTTACGACTTGGGTAAAATTTAGTCTTATTTTGTTTAGTTTTTAACACTCTTTACGCCGAAATTTATTAATTAGGGTTAATCGTATGACCGCGGTGGCTGGCACGAGATTTACCAACCCTTAGAATAAGAATGGCATAACTTAGTCAAACTTTCGTTTATAGCTTAATTTTAGTTACTGCTGTGTCCCGTGGGGGTGTGGCAAAGCAAGGTGTTATGAGCTACCGTGGGTGTGCTTGATACCTGCTCCTTTGGATCTATAAGATTTGTAGGGCATTCTCACAGGAGTGATGACTCTTGCATGTATAATTTTGCTTATAATTAATAAAAAAGCTAGGACCAAACTTTTGTGTTTATGGAGTAGTTTACTCATCTAGGCATTTTCAGTGCCTTGCTTTATTATAAGCTACATTAAC